AAAGTCTTAGCAATACTAATGCATCTTTAAATTTGCAATTTAAAATTTTAATTAAAATATAAAACCATGAGAAAGTTTATACTTATAAATAGATTTACAATCTACCGACTATTTAATTTCGACCACCTCACAGAATTTAAACACCTTATTTATTACGAATCTTGAAAATTCGCAGTTTAAAATTAACTTAAAACTCTTTACAAAAAAAGGAATTGAACCTTTTCCTCAAAAATCAAAATTTTACATGCCTATACACCAAATTGTATTCAATATTCTATTTAACAAAATCAAATTAAACCTCTTGCTTGGAAAACAATCATACTACTTATACTAATAGAATACCCTCACTCTTCAAACAACTAATACTTCACTCACTTTACCCACTTTTTATTTTTAGTAATCTCAAACAATTATTACACCTAAAAACTGAAAATCTTTCGTGCCTTACACCATAAAAATAAAAATAAACCTAATTTACTAGAAAAACACACTACCTAAGAAATAGGCTTGTAAATTATTTAATTTAATTATAATTTATTAACAACCGGGATTTTATATTATATACACTCACGCGTCTTTAATAAATTTATATTTAATAATAATTAAATAATAATAAATAATATTAAGTTCAATCAGTCTTCATTTTATTTTAAAATATATCTTAACCACTCATTATGCTAACTAATCAATCATATATTTCCAATAATTAAGTTAGAACATTTCAATATATTAATAATACAAGAAATTATATCAATATACAACCAACTTATTAATATATAATATCAATAAATATTTATTTTCACATTAAATATCATAATTTATACTAAACATATTTCTTTTAATAAGAACTGATATAAATTATTTCTATTATTATAATAGAAATCGCCACATACAAATTTATTTAAATTAATATTGTGTTATATAATTCATACCTTATAATAACTATTGTACTAATAACAATTTATATAATATATATTATAATATCACAATTATAATAATATAAACATGCTATTTTAAATTTCATTAAATTTAAGATATTTTATTAAATATCAAAAACTAGAAATTTATTTTACGATGAATTTAGACCGATTTTATAAAAAACAATAATTTATATATTATATATACATACCAATGGAAATTGATTATTAATAATAATTATTATTAATAATAATATATAAAACCCCCCTCCCCCCTCTTATTTATCTTGACAAAAATAGACCAACTTATTTTAACTTTTTTCTTCAAATAAGTATTTGTAAATACTACAAACTACAATTCAAATATATTTACACCCATATATTCATCTATATTTATATGACTCGAAACCCCTTTCATCTTGTAGAATACAGACCTTGACCCCTAACAGGGTCAATAAGAGCCTTCTTTCTAACAATCGGCCTTTCATCCTGATTCCATAATTACGGCCACTCTCTCATAGTAATTGGAGTTATCTTAATAACATTAACGATATATCAATGATGACGTGACATCACACGAGAAAGCACCCTTCAAGGATTTCACACATTAAAAGTATACAACGGATTACGATGAGGAATACTTCTATTTATCACCTCAGAAATTTGTTTTTTTTTTGCCTTTTTTTGAGCTTATTTTCACAGAAGATTAGCACCCAATACCGATATTGGAGCCTGCTGACCTCCTACCCATATTTATCCCCTAAATCCTTTTCAAGTACCTCTCCTAAACACAGCAATCCTCCTTGCATCTGGAGTCTCAGTAACCTGAGCTCACCATTCTTTAATAACAAATAACTCAAGATCCTCAATTCAATCTATATTAATCACCATCCTTCTAGGAATATATTTTAGAATTCTACAAGGCCTAGAATACATAGAAACATCATTCTCTATCTCAGATAGAATTTATGGATCAACATTTTTCGTAGCAACAGGATTTCATGGACTTCATGTAATCATTGGATCTCTATTCCTTCTTATATCACTCATTCGCATCCTAATATCTCACTTTTCACCATCCCACCACTTTGGCTTTGAAGCAGCCGCATGATATTGACACTTTGTTGATGTAGTATGATTATTTTTATACACATTTATCTACTGATGAGGCTCATAATATTAAGTGGCCGAAATCTAAGCACTAGACTTTTAATCTAGAAAATGATTATACAAATAATCCTTAATGGTATTATATTTTAAAAAGAAAACTTAACTTGCAATTAATAAGTAATAAACTATATGTTATTTAATACCACAATCAAGAAATGAATCTTCATATATGGTTTCGACCCATACTTAGGTATTTACTTACCCTTGACTCAGTGAAAAGCCAAAACAGAGGCATTTAATTGTTAATTAAAACATTGAATCTTTTTCTTCACTGGAGTATAGCGCCGGAAATGAACGGATTATATTGATGTTATAAATTATAAGAACTCTTTAGTCTTCTATACTTATGAATTTGTTCTCACTAATTCTAACATTCCTATCCACCTTAACTCTAATCTTAATAGTAATTAGAATTTCAATTGCCTCGAAATCTCACAAAGACCGAGAGAAAAATTCCCCCTTTGAATGCGGATTTGACCCTTCATGATATACACGATCCCCATTTTCCATACGATTTTTTCTATTAGCAGTAATTTTCCTTATTTTCGATATTGAAATTATCCTTCTCCTCCCTATAATTACAAATATCATATATTCACCCTCCACCCCTTTCCTTTCCTCCACAATTATCTTCTTAATTATCCTCATTTATGGACTCTTCCACGAATGAAACCAAGGGTCCTTAAACTGAATATAAGAATAATAATGTTATATAAAAAAGCTGCTAACTTTTCTATACGCAACTCATAATTGTGTTATTCTTTATGAACAATAAATTTTTTCCTGCTAACTTTATACTCATTTCTATATTAATAATAGGAACCATTATATCTTTATCTTCCTGTAATTGATTAATAATATGAATAGGCCTAGAACTAAATTTAATAGGAATTTTACCTTTAATAAATATTAAGTCTAAAAACCTAGAAATTGAAAGATCAATAAAATATTTTATCATTCAATCTTTTAGATCTTCAATCTTTATTATCTCATCAATAATAATATTTACCTTTTCCATAACTAGATTCACAATATTTAATAATAACATATTTTCTTCTTTAATAATTTTATCCCTTCTAATAAAATTAGGAAGAGCCCCCTTTCACTTGTGACTACCATCAATATGTAAATTTTTATCCTGAATAACTTTATTTCTAATTTTAACATGACAAAAATTAGCACCTTTATTTATATTATCCTCAATTAACCTCAACTTTATAATTATCATATTCACAGCCTGTTTAAACGCAATTCTAGGAAGAATTCAAGCAATCAACCAAACTAACATTCAGTTAATTATAACTTACTCCTCAATCTCCCATATAAGTTGAATACTACCCGCCTGCTACATTAACATATCTATTATACTCACTTATCTATGCATCTATGCATTAATCTCCCTTAATTTATTTATTTATTTTTCATCTAAATCAAACCTGTTCCTATACTCCTTAACACAACATAATTCTATAATAAACAAAGATGGAATGTTAATCTTATCATTAATCTTATCTTTAAGAGGAATCCCTCCCACATTAGGATTCTTATCTAAGTTATTAATCATAATTCTTTTAATTAATATAAAATTAATCATCACTTGCATTATTTTATTCATAGGCACACTAATTAGATTATATTTTTACCTAAATTTATCTATAATCTTATTTATTAAATCTTTTATAACATTTAAATATAACACCACAAATCATACAATAAAACTTATTTTCACTATAAACCTATTAGGCACATTTATATTTTTACCAATACTAATAATCTATGCGATGAATATTTTCAACTAACCATAAAGATATTGGTACCCTATATTTCATCTTTGGAATTTGATCAGGACTACTAGGAACTTCCCTAAGATTAATAATCCGAACAGAATTAGGACAACCAGGATCACTATTAAATGACGATCAACTGTACAATGTCATTGTAACAGCTCATGCATTTGTCATAATTTTTTTTTTAGTAATACCTGTAATAATTGGAGGATTTGGAAATTGATTAATTCCATTAATACTAGGAGCCCCAGACATAGCCTTCCCACGAATAAATAACATAAGATTTTGATTACTCCCTCCATCCCTAACACTCCTCTTAACCTCAGCAGCAGTAGAAAGAGGAGTAGGAACAGGATGAACTGTATACCCCCCCTTATCTAGCAATTTAGCTCATATAGGACCTTCCGTAGACTTAGCTATTTTCTCTCTTCACTTAGCAGGTATTTCCTCAATCCTAGGAGCAATCAATTTTATCACTACAATCATCAACATACGATGAGAAGGAATACAAATAGAACGACTTCCCCTATTTGTATGATCTGTGTTAATTACAGCTGTCTTATTACTTCTCTCCCTTCCAGTTTTAGCTGGAGCAATTACTATACTTCTAACTGATCGAAATTTTAATACAACTTTTTTTGACCCTAGGGGAGGTGGGGACCCAATCCTTTACCAGCACTTATTCTGATTCTTTGGACATCCGGAAGTATATATTTTAATTCTACCTGGCTTTGGTATAATTTCCCACATTGTTTCACACTACTCCTCCAAAAAACAAACATTCGGGAGATTAGGAATAATCTATGCTATACTATCCATCGGATTGTTGGGATTTATTGTATGAGCTCACCACATATTCACAATCGGGATAGATGTAGATACCCGTGCATATTTCACCGCCGCAACTATAATCATTGCAATTCCAACAGGAATCAAAGTGTTTAGCTGATTAGCTACAATTTATGGATCCCCTATTAAATACACACCACCGATATTATGATCTCTAGGATTCATCTTCCTATTTACTATAGGAGGACTTACTGGAATTGTATTATCCAACTCATCTTTAGATATTATATTACACGATACTTACTACGTTGTAGCACACTTTCACTACGTGTTATCTATAGGAGCAGTATTTGCCCTATTTGCAGGATTTAACCACTGATACCCCTTAATCACCGGATTATCTCTAAACACACAATACACGAAATCTCACTTCTACATAATATTTGTAGGTGTAAACATTACTTTTTTCCCTCAACATTTCTTAGGGTTAGCTGGTATACCTCGACGATATTCAGATTACCCTGACTCATATACAAAATGAAATATACTATCCTCAATAGGATCACTACTATCACTAACATCCATTGTATTCTTCATATTCATTGTATGAGAAAGCCTAATCTCCCAACGACCTATTATTTGATCTAATCATCTAAACTCATCCCTAGAATGAAATAATCGACTTCCTGTTGACTTTCACAATCCACTAGAAACAGGAGCCCTATTCATCTAACACTTATGACCCAATGAGGACAACTTAACTTTCAAGATGCTAACTCACCTCTTATAGAACAATTAATTTTTTTTCATGATCACTCTATATTTATTTTAATCATAATCCTAACCTTAGTCCTATATACAACAGTCATCCTAATAACAAACAAATTTTCATCTCTTCTTATTACAGAAAGTCAAAAAATTGAAACTATTTGAACCATTCTCCCTAGAATTATCCTCTTATTTCTAGCTCTCCCATCATTAAAACTTTTATACCTCTTAGATGAATCAACCAACCCTCTTCTAACTATCAAAGTAATAGGACATCAATGATATTGAAGATATGAATATTCAGATTTTATAAATATTGAATTTGACTCATATATAACCCCCCTTAATGAATTAAAACAAGGATCATTTCGACTTTTAGAAACAGATCACCACTTAATTATCCCAATAAAAACAAATATACGAATAATTATCTCGTCTGCAGACGTCATTCACTCGTGAACAGTACCATCCTTAGGAGTTAAAGTAGACGCCATCCCCGGACGATTAAATCAACTTAACATATACTCAAACCGCCCCGGCCTATTCTACGGACAATGCTCCGAAATTTGCGGGGCAAACCACTCTTTTATACCAATCACCCTAGAAATTGTAAACATAAATACATTCTACAACTGACTCCTATCAATATCATCCTAAACAAAAAAGGTTAGTTAAACAATAACATAAATTTGTCAAATTTAAATTACTACTTAATATTAGTACTTTTTACATGCCTCAATTATCCCCTTTAAATTGATTCTTTTTATTCTTCTTATTCTGAATATTAATATCATTAAATTCATCTATCATATGATGAAATAATAAAAACATGTACTCAACCTGCAAGTTTATAAAAAATAAAAAAAATATAAAATATAATTGATAAAATGATAATAGATATTTTCTCCTCTTTTGATGATCACAACTCAACCATTCTTCATCTCCACCCCTTAACCTGACTAATCTCTATATGATCATTATTCTTCATTAACTCAACATTTTGAGTTAATCCATCAATATTAAACCTGTCTAATATAATCCCTAAACAAATTATTAACATCCAAATTTCCCGCTCTTTTAGCAATAAAATTGGAGGATTCTCTCTGATCACTTCATCTTTATTTATAATAATTATTAATTTTAACTTAATAGGACTAATTCCATACGTTTTTAGAACAACTAGCCACTTAGCCATATCCTTTTCCCTATCACTGCCTTTATGATTAAGTTTAATTCTATCCTCATACAACAATAATGCAACCTCATCTTTAGCCTCCCTACTCCCCTCAGGAACCCCTCCCTTTTTAATTCCATTCCTCCCCCTAATTGAATTTATAAGTATTATAGTCCAACCCCTCACTCTTGCTATTCGAATTGCAGCCAATATTAGAGCCGGACACATCATCTTAACACTAACTGGAGAATTCCTTTCATCATCTATCCTACACCTATCAATCTTACCTTCATCAATAATACTACTCATCCAAATTGGATATTTTATTTTTGAAATTGGAATTGCAATCATTCAAGGCTACATCTTTTCCCTATTAATTACTCTCTACTCAGATAACCATCAATTGATAAGTACCAAAAATAAACCTTTTAACTTAAAGATAATTTATCACCCCAACACCTTCAATGTTATGCTCTAGAATTAAGCTATTCAAGTAAATTATAATCAACAAAACTGCAAACACAACTAAATTAATATTAAAACTAATAAATATTCACCATTCTATTACCCCAATAATTTTATTAATCACAATAAATAACCCTTTTCCACTTACTATCTCCAATCACCCTATTTCTAACACCCTCAAACTAAAATTACTAACCCCTCTTACTAATCTTACAAATGGATATCCACTCAAAGTAGGAAAAAATCACATCCTCCTATGTATTCAAGTAAATACACTAATATTACTCTCAGTGCCTTTTCCCACCCATAAACTGAAAGATCATAATAAAGAAATAATAAGTAAAACCATCACAAGCAACTTATAAACTACAGGGAGAATAACCACTTCATTAAAAGACAATACAAAACATTGAAATAACCAACCTCCAAAAATAGCACCTACACATAAAACTAGTATCGAATAAACCGTCAAATTATCAGTATCTCCCATATTTTCAAATTTTATTCTTTTTCTCTCTCCTCACAAGATTAACAACGATATACGCATTGAATATAGTATAGTCAAACACACACCTGTTACTCCCAACATCCCTATAAATAAATTGACTCTTCTTCTCAATAAAATTTCTATAATCAAATCTTTTGAATAAAACCCCGCTAAAAAAGGAAACCCACATAAAGCTATATTACAAACATTTATAATAACACCAGTCATCGGCATATAATATCCTACTCCCCTAACATCTCGAATATCCTGTAATCCTCCATAATTATGAATAATATTCCCCCCACACAAAAACAGTAAAGCTTTAAACATAGCATGAGTATACAGATGAAATAGCCTCAACATAGGCATCTTCAACCTTAATGATATCATCATCACTCCTAACTGCCTTAATGTAGATAACGCAATAATTTTCTTTATATCATACTCATATACCGCACAAATTCCAGATATAAATGTAGTTATGATAGAAATAAACAACAAAAAACAACAAAATATATCTCAATATAATAAAAAATCAAAAAAACGAATTAATAAATAAACACCTGCAGTAACTAAAGTAGAAGAATGCACCAAAGCAGATACTGGAGTTGGTGCTGCTATAGCAGCAGGTAATCACCTACTAAAAGGAATCTGAGCTCTCTTAGTCATACCCGCAATAACAATAAACATTATACATAACTCTAAATTATAAAAATCTCACATACATAAATAATTAAAATGACCTATTACAATCATAATTGAAACTCCTCCTAAAATAAAACAATCCCCCACCCGATTTATCAAAACCGTTAATATACCAGCTCTTAGTGACTTATTATTTTGATAGTAAATTACTAAACAGAAAGAAACTAAACCTAAACCATCTCACCCAAGAATCAACCTAACAATTCTAGGAATAAAAATTAAAAAATTCATAGAAACAACAAACAACATAAGAATAAAAATAAAACGTTTTACATGAATATCCCCCTTCATATAATTTACTGCAAATAAACACACACAACTAGAAATTAAACAAACTAAACCGCTAAACCTACACCTAATCCAATCAAACAAAATATCTAACTCCACAAAAACACTCTTAATCCTAATAATCTCCCAAGAAATAATATACCTATAATTATTCATTATCAAAAACAAAAAAATAGCCATTATCCTCAAAAAAAAACCGATTAAAAAAACTCTAAAAAAAATTTCAAGTTTTAACTTTACCATAGTGAAATAAAACTAACTTTTTCTTTAAGCCCACAACTTAATATTTTCTATAAACTAATTTCACTTAAATCTATCTACACCCCAATCCTCACAACAAAATCTAAATTCAAAACAAATATAAACAAAGGAATAACATGTAGCATTAGTAATAAAATTTCCCCACTTTTATTTACAGTAATCACTTTTATAAATCTTATAACCTGACCATGTTGAACTCTAACAAATAAAAGAAGATTATACAAACCCCCCATAAAAACTAACATAAAAATAAAAATTACTCCAATAAAACTAAACCTAAACAAAGATATAAATAATATAATTTCTCTAATTAAGTTAATAGATGGAGGAGCCCCCATATTACAAGCACATAATAAAAACATCAATAAACCTAAAATAGGATTATAATTAAGCATACCCCCAAATAAAAACATGCTTCGACTATTAACCTTCTCATAAATAATATTACCAATACAAAACAAACCTGAAGAACACAACCCATGACATATCATTATTAACACTGAGCCTTCCCATCCAACCATAAAACCTGTAATCAAACCACCTAATATAACCCCTATATGACCTACAGAAGAATAAGCAATCAACCTCTTAACATCTCTTTGCCCTACACAAACTAAAGAAGTCAAAACACTTCCGTAAAGACAAAATCCAAATAAAATAATTATCCTATAATGACTCTTAAACCTAAAAATATCTATAAAACGTAAAATACCATAACCCCCTAATTTTAATAACACCCTCGCTAAAATTATAGAACCAGAAATAGGAGCCTCTACGTGAGCCTTAGGTAACCATAAATGAAAAAAATATAAAGGAAGCTTAACAAATAAAGCAATAAATAAACCCCAATATCAATATCAATCCAACCTATTCATATACATATATTTCAACTCAAACATATTATATCTCCCCCTCCTTACACCAAGAGTAATAATACATAACAACATAGGTAATGAAGCACCTACAGTATACAACATTATGTACCTTCCAGCCTGCAAACGTTCAGGCTGATAACCTCAACCTAAAATCAAAAATAAAGCTGGAATCAGACATATCTCAAAAAACAAATAAAAAATCAACACATTATCCATTAAAAAAAAAAAAATTATAAAAACACACAACAATAATACACAATTTGAAAAATAAACAATTTTGTTATTAGATAACTTCACAGAACTATAACTAGCCAATATTATCAAACCTCTAGTTCACATACTCAGTATAATTAAAACTCCACAAACTTTATCAACATAAAACAAATATTCCATATTACCCCACACATCAACTCTAAACACTTTTAAGCTAACAAACCTAAAAATTATCAATAATCAAAACCTAATTTCCCAAATTCACTTTATCCTTAAAAATCTCAAAGATACCAAAGATAATAAGATTCCTACAATTTTAAAACATTTAAACTAATTACGTAATCATTACCATGAACACGAATAAACCTCACTAACAATGACAAACCAATCCTAGCTTCACACACACCAAAAACTATTAAAACAACCACTAAAAAAAAATTAGATATAGCAAATCCAATTGAAAAAATATAGATAAATACAACCCCTAATGTCAAAACCTCAAACCTCAATAAAATATTTAAAATATGCTTTCACTGAAATAACAAACAAAAAATACCACATACATACATGTATAAGCCTATCAACAAACAAATTCTTATAATCATATAAGTTATAATAGTTTAAAAAAACATTGGTCTTGTAAACCAAAATTAAATAAATCAATTTTTATAACTAAAGCTATAAGTGAATCGAACACTTTTTAAAAGTTTTCAAAACTTTCTTTTATCCAATATAACTTAATATTCTAAAATATTTATCCACAACACATCAACTAATGGACGAACTAAAAAACAAAAAAAATATAACACCCTAAACAATTGACCAATACTCTCATATGGATATTCAACAGGACAACTCCCAATTCAAGTTAAAATAATAAACACACCAATTAAAAATCAATAAAAAAACTGCCCCACAAAATTATAAGATAACCCCATACAACCCCCAATATGAAATAGAGGACAAAAGAATAAAATTAAAATAGACATAACTAAACTTACAACTCCCCCTAATTTATTAGGAATAGAACGTAAAATGGCATAAGCAAATAAAAAATATCACTCAGGCTTAATATGAACAGGAGTAACTAAAGGATTCGCAGGAATAAAATTTTCAGCATCACCTAAATAATTAGGAAATAATAATCTTAACTCTACTAACATAAACATTATGATAAAACCTCCTAACATATCTTTATATCTATGATAATGATGAAAAGGAATTTTATCTAAATTCCTATTTAAACCTAAAGGATTACCCGATCCCTGCTCATGTAAAAAAAGAAAATGAAGTATAACTAATCCAACCACCACAAAAGGAAATAAGAAATGAAAACAAAAAAAACGACTCAAAGTCGCATTATCTACCGAAAATCCCCCTCAAATCCAATATACCAAACTTCTCCCAATATACGGCACAACAGACACTAAATTAGTAATAACAGTAGCCCCTCAAAAAGACATTTGACCCCAAGGTAAAACGTAACCTACAAAACCAGTTAATATCACCAAAACATATAAAAACACACCAACATTCCAAGTATAAACATTTAAATACAAACCATAATACAACCCACGACCGATATGTATATATAAACAAATAAAAAAAAAAGAAGCCCCATTAGCATGAATATAACGTAAAACTCAACCATAATTTACATCTCGTATAATATGAACTACTGAATCAAATGAATAATCAACACAAGAAGTATAATGTATAGCTAAAAATAAACCACTTAAAATCTGAACTACTAAACACAAACCTAACAACGAACCAAAATTCCACCAAATAAATAAATTAACAGGAGAAGGTAAATCAATTAAAGCCCCATTAACAATTCGTAAAACAGGGTGTCTCTTTCGTAACGAACTAAGCATACTTATACTTAAAGACCCGCAAAGGACCATCACAATAATAACAAATTTTAATTACCCTAATCAACACTAACAATAACACTAAACCTATAAAAATATACAAAAAAAAATTATAATAACCCATCAATATTCTAGACATTCCCATTCTTAACCTCTTTACACCTAACATGTCCTCTCTTAAACAATAAAAATCTAAATAGTTATAAATAAATAATCTCATAGTCAACATAAAAATCCTAGTACTAACTAAAAAATACCCTACTAACCCCTTAGACAAAAAAATTAAATTAGGAATTAAACTAATAATATATATAAATATAACCAACAAACCCCCTACATACACCAAAAATAACACAAACCCATATCAAGAATAAACAAAAAACCTAATTATAACTCTTATAAAAAAACTTAATAATAAAATCACAAACCCTAAACTTAACGGCTGAATTAACGTAAATAACATTCTCACAATAAAAAACCTAAAAGATAAAATTAACACTAACACCATATCAAGAAGTAAAATCAACAAATCTTAATCTATAACTTCCAATGTTATTATTTTCATTAAACTACTTCTTGAAAAATTACAAAAATACACTAACTTACAAAAAAAAACTATAAATAACAACAACATCAGCACCGAAGGTAAATATCTCTTCCAAATTAAATATATTAACAAATCATAACGATAACGAGGATACCTAGCCCGAACTCAAATAAACAATACCCTAAAACCGCCAACTAATAATCTTATAACAACACCCCAACCACTCACTAAACAACCACCTCCTCCTAAAAAAATACAACTACACAAAAACCTCATAAATAAAATATTACCGTACTCTGCCATAAATAAAAAAGCAAACCCAACAGAACCATATTCCACATTAAATCCAGAAACCAATTCAGATTCCCCTTCAGCAAAATCAAACGGAGCACGATGAGTCTCAGCAATAATAGAAACAACTCACATTATAAACATAAAATAATTCACAAAAATAATATAACACCATAACTGATACCTCATAATCTCAACTAAATTTAACCTCCCAACAATTACCATCCTCCTTATTAAAATTAAACTCAACCTGACCTCATAAGAAATACTCTGAGCAACAGCACGAACTGCCCCTAACAATGCATACTTAGAATTAGAAAATCAACCCGCTCCCATCACAACATAAACCCCAACTCTAGATAAACATAAAAAAAATAAAACCCTAAATCCCCCTATACTAACTACATATAAATTATTATATAAAATCCACAAAAATAAAGCAAACACCAACCTTAAAATAGGACAAACCAAAAAAGGAAAATAATTAACCAACCTAGGCTTCACATACTCCTTACTAAATAACTTCAAAGCATCAGACAAAGGTTGGGGCAGCCCTATCAACCCCACCTTATTAGGACCTTTACGAAGTTGAAAATACCTTAACCCTTTACGCTCTAATAAAGTAAAAAAAGCTACCGCTAATAAAACTGAAATACATGTCACCACATACGATAAAAACTCAACAACCATTATTAAGAGAAATTAAATTTTCATAAAAGAATCTTAAATTCTTCACATATCATCTGTCACCTTAATTACAACTTTTATCATCATTAAGTATAAACCCATCTAACCTATAAAGTAAAATAATAATTTTATAAAATAATCCTAAATTATTCACATTCTATCTGCCAACTTTATTTTTTCATTATTTATTTTAATTAATTATCTAAATTAATTTTAATTATTCCTTTCGTACTAAATTAAATTAAATTTAAACTTAAAAGATAGAAACCAACCTGGCTTACACCGGTTTGAACTCAGATCATGTAAAATTTTAAAAATCGAACAGATTCACCAAATAAAGCTTCTCCACCTTAAGGTAATTTTAATCCAACATCGAGGTCGCAATCTCTTTTTTTAATATGAACTCTCAAAAAAAATTACGCTGTTATCCCTATGGTAACTTATCTTAAAAGCAAAAAAAATCGGTTTATTTATTTATTTATATTATCATAATATTAACAATTATTTAAGGAAGATATAAAACTATTCACTCCTTGATTACCCCAATCAAAATTATTAAGCTTAAATAACTATTTCTATTTAAATTAATATTTAAAGCTCAATAGGGTCTTCTCGTCCCTTTAAATCATTTAAGCTTTCTCACTTTAAAAATTAAATTCAACTAATTAAGATAGAGACAGCATAACTTTCGTCAAACCATTCATTCTAGCCCCAATTTATAAGGCAAGTTATTATGCTACCTTAGTACAGTTATAATACCGCAGCTGTTAAAAACAATTCACCGAGCAGGCACAACTCTTTATATTCACATAATCAAAGAGACATGTTTTTGATAAACAGGCGAAATTATTATTTTGCCGAATTCCTTTACCTTAATTCATCACCTAACAATACATAATTATTTATAACTATAAATCCAAATAATATCATTAAACAATTAAAATTTAAATCTACTCATTTTAACATTATAATTAATTAACATAAATTAATAAAAACTTATTATTATCTAATTTCATTAAAAACCTTTAATTTATATAACCACTTAAAAAGCTAAACTATTAATTCAACTTCCATATAAACTCAAATAAAATCATTTTCACACCCACATAGAGCTTATCCCCTATATTTAAATTAATTAATTATATATATATATATATATATATATATATATATATATATATATATATATATATATATATATATATATATATATATATATATATATATATATATATATATATATATATATATATATATATATATATATATATATATATATATATATATATATATATATATATATATATATATATATATATATATATATATATATATATATATATATATATATATATATATATATGTAAGATAAATCTTTTTACTTCGAGAATCAATTATTTAACTTCAATATAATTAAACCATTATGCAAAAGGTACAAAAATAAAATTTTACTATTACTTATATTCCCTTAATTTTATTTCCTTCTCAGTACTCACACTCTCTTCTTTTCTTTTCTTTTCACATCCTGCTACTAATATTAAAAAAATTTTTTCTTATCATAATTCCACTTACACCACAATTATATTATTTAAATTATCCTATCCATCAAAAATAATTAATTAATAATTATAACCTCAACGTAAGTGAGACACATTAAACTTATGTTAATTTTTGAATCCATATATTTATCCAGAAACAATTTCCATTACCTCTACTATGTTACGACTTATCTTATCTTAAAACAAGAGTGACGGGCAATATGTACACCCCACAAAACCTATAATTCAATTAAACATACTAATTGTAATTTACTATTAAGTCCACCTTTCTAACATAATTAAATCCTATTATCCGGAAAAAGATTTTTTACAGTAGCCCATTAAACCTTTTTTATCAACTGCATTATGACTTGACATATAAATCGATAACATTTACCAGTTTTTAATCTTAAAAAAAAAACTTCCGACAGCAATACACAAACTGTATATATATATATATATATATATATATATATATATATATATATATATATATATATATATATATATATATATATATATATATATATATATATATATATATATATATATATATATATATACATATATATATATATATATATATTCATAAAAAAGTAAGTCTAAATCGTGGATTATCAACCTAATTAACAAACTCCCCTAACTGGATATGTGAGACCGCCAAACTTTTTAAATTTTAATAATTCTTCGCACCCGTACACCCACACATACACACACACAAGTATATATTAACATACACATATATGCACACATATGTAAATGCACACATACTTATATCATAATATTTGGGCAAACTCAAATTAAATTTTACAATATAAAAATAATAGGGTATCTAATCCTAGTTTATTATTTAATTTTCAAAGTATAAAAATTCAAAAAGTAAAAAATAAACATATTAATCTAATAATTTTACCTAAAAATTAACACTACATAACCCTTTTATAAATCTTATCTTTCTAAACTTTTTTTAACACCAAAAACTCTTAACTTTAATTATTTGTATAACCGCAGCTGCTGGCACAAATTTAACCAATCATAACTCATAATATCTATATAAAACTCTCATTCATTGTATAAATATATATATTGAAAACAAGTTTAACAATCATATTAAAAATCTTTTAATAAAATAAATTTTCACACTAATATAATCTATATTTAATAAACATATTTAATAGTAAAAACTCTTAACAAGTTAACGTATATACATAACCACATATGTATTAAACCTTACATCTATAATATCACAAAAATTAAATCAATAAACCAAAGCCAAATTTAACTAACATAATAAAGAGAATACTGAATCTATAATTGAGGTATGAACCCAACAGCTTATCTTAGCTTACTTTACT